TAGGACTTTCCTATTAAGACAGGTTGTTCAAAAGGATTTCCTGTTCTTCCATCAAATATTCTGCTTTTTCCCGGATATTCCGGTTCAAATACCCATGGATTTTTTGTTTGCTTACTGGCTTCATATAATTCAGAAAACACTAGCTTTCTCGAAGCCTCTTGCTCATATCTCTCATCAAAAGATGCTATTCTATAATGTCTTTTTAACAGATCTCCCGCTAACCCGAGCGAACATTCAAATATCTGTCCCACATTCATTCGTGATGGTACTCCTAATGGGTTGAAGACCATATCAACAGGTGTTCCATCTTGCAAATAAGGCATATCTTGTCTAGGCAAAATTTTGGAAATGATACCTTTATTCCCATGTCTTCCAGCTACTTTATCACCTACTTTGATTTCACGTTTCTGTGAAATATATACACGAATCATTTCTAAATTATAACTGGAACCCCCCCTTTTCCGGATCCATCTCACGTCAATAACGCGCCCTCTTCCGCCTATAGGTAGTTTTAGAGAAGTTTCTTTTGCAGTGGATACCTGAATTCCAAGAATGGCTCTTAATAATCTATCCTCTGGAGCATACGAGGATTCGTTTGCCGTCTGAGGCCTTAATTTTCCTACTAAAATATCACCTGTTTCTACCCAAGATCCCAGCATCACAACTCCATTTCTGTCTAAATTGCGGAGTAAATGAGCCTCTAGATGTGGTATTTCCCTAGTGATTCTTTCAGGTCCTTGGCTTGTCATATGAGTCTGAATTTCATATTTCCGGATGTGAAAAGAAGTATAAATATCTTCATATACCAAACGTTCGCTAATTAGTACTGCGTCTTCAAAATTGTAACCTTCCCATGGCATATAAGCTACTAATACGTTTTTTCCTAAAGTGAGTTCCCCACCAACTGTAGCCGCACCGTCCGCTAAAATTTGTCCCTTTTTAATGCATTTACCTCGCGAAACCTGAGGTTTTTGATGCATACAAGTATTTTTGTTGGAACGTTGACAGATAACTAATGGAATACTTATAGTAGTGTCTCCGTTACTTGCAAAAAGAATCTTGTGAGGATCAGTATAAATGATCTTTCCCTCGTGTTCGGCTATAGCGGAAACCCCCGAATCTAGAGCCGTTTGACGTTCCAGTCCAGTTCCAACAATGCACCTCTCGGACTGAGAAAGCGGAACTGCTTGGCGCTGCATATTAGAACTCATTAAAGCCCGATTCGCATCATTATGCTCGATAAAAGGAATGAGAGAAGCTCCAATAGAAAAATATTGGAAGGGAAAAATACTTCTAAGATTAATTTGTTCCCATGCAATAGTCAGGAACTCTTGACGGTATTGAGCTGGAACAACCTGTTCTTCCTGAATACTCTGATTCAAGGCCAAAGAATTTCCAGCTGCTACCCTATAATATTCATCTCTATTTGGTGATAAATAAACTATCTGTGCCTCCTTTTTTGATCTTTCAGATATTTCATAAAACGGACTCTTTATGGATCCCCAATGGCCAATCCTCACATGAATGGCTAAGGATCCAATAAGTCCAACATTGATTCCTTCGGACGTATCAATTGGACAAATACGTCCATAGTGGCTAGGATGAATATCTCGTATCCGAAAACTAGCAGTTTTACCCGTCAATCCTCCAGGACCCAAATAACTCAATTTTCGCCCATGAACAATTTGTGTCAATGGATTAGTTCGATCCAAAACTTGAGATAAAGGATGTAGGCCAAAAAACGATTCATAAGTGGTTGTTAATGAAGTTGAAGTTACCAAATTTTGAGGAGTCGGTATCAATTTATGACGAATTGCTCCAGATATAGTTCCTCGAACTGCGTTTTCTAAACGAACAAGAGCCAGTCCAAATTGATCCTGTAACAAGTCCGCTATAGAACGAATACGTTTATTTTTCAAGTGATTCATATCATCAAGTGTACCCATTCCAAATTTCATTCCGATCAAATGATCCACAGCAGCCAATACATCTCGTGGTAACAAAAATGTATTGTTCTGAGGTATATCAAGATTAAGTCTACGGTTCATATTTCGTCGACCAATCCTTCCTAATTCACATCTTTGTTGAAAAAATTTCTTTTGTAATTCCTTACATAAGGACTCAGAAAATATCGGATCCCCGCCTACACAAGCAAATTGTTGATAAAATTCCAAAATAGCACTTTCTTTTGACCCAATCTTTTTTTTCTCCTTATCATTCAGATTAAGGAAAGACAAGAAAATTTCAGGGTAACAAACATTATCCAGAATTTCTCTTAGATTCGAACCCATAGCCGACGATAGAACTAGAATAGATATTTTTTGTTTCCTACTCACACGGGCCCATATCCTTGATTTTCTATCAATCTCTAATTCTGATCTCCCCCCCCAATCTGATATTATGGTGCTGGTATAGACAGAAATTCCGTTATGGTCCAATTCTGAACGGTAGTAAATACCAGGACTTTGCAATATTTGATTGATCACAATTCTGTATATTCCATTTACTATAAAGGTTCCCAGGGAATTCATTATTGGAATGTTTCCGATAAAAATGGTTTCTTCTTGTATATCTCTACCGGTTTTCCAAATTAATCCCGCGGGTACATATAATTCAGAAGAATATGTGAGTGATTCATACACAGCATTTCTTTCGTTTATCAAGGGTTCCACCAATTGATATCTTTCTACAAATAATTTAAATTCAATTTCTTGATCTGTGTCTTCCATTTTCGGAAACTTATGAAATTCTTCCGTCAAGCCCTCATTAATAAACCTACAAAATCCCTCAAATTGGATCTGACTAAATCCAGGTATTGTGGACATTCCCTCATTTCCATCATTCCAGAGCATCTTAATTTTCAGTTTCCCCTTTATCGAAAAATCCCATTATTAGCTCACTATTTATCGAACCATATAGATCGATTTCGCAATGATGGAATGTATATTCTGTTTACTGAATCACATGAAATTTTAGACAACCCTGTAAATGTACTTCATACGTATGAGAACGGAAATGAGACAGAGGAATGAAGAGCATTTTCGACGCAAGACAAGTTCGAATTTGCGACAGGTACAAATGGAAATGAATTTATAAAGCATTCCCAGAATAATTCCGTCACTTACACTTATAGAGTCTTATATAGAATATAAAAATTCATCCAACTTCTACCTATTATTATGATAATACGATTAGATTGATTGGGTACCAAAAAAATAAATGGATTCAGAATGAAATCGAATCTCTATGAATGAGATAAAGAAAGTCAGTACCAGTAGTAATATGGTTTCCCCTTTAGTTAAAGTTAATTTTATTTCATGTTGAAAAAAAAATTTCGGATTTTTTTACTTTTACTATATATAAATATAATTTGACTATTACTATATTTTACTATATATAATATATGGATTTATGGAATATGATTGAATTGCGTAATAGGAATAATATTTCCTAAGTAAAGTATATGCCGGTATAGCTATCCACATATCTCATCTCATCTTTTTTTTTTTTTTTATAACAATTTTGCTTGTGGCAACAGAAGTCAGGTCACACTATATCATAATTTCCATTTTTTCTATTATAGAATATAGAAAACGAAAAAAAAAATAGTGAATGGTTCCAATTTGCACTAAATTTTTCAGTCTGTGACCGAAAATCCATTTTTTACCTTCTCAATGGAAAGAGAAGGGGAGTTTTTAAGGGGTGTGATAACCAATCGAAGAGAATAATTGGATTGGATAAAAAAAAAAAAGAAAAGAATTAGTAATAGAATATTAGTAAAAGAATATGGATGAATACTCTTTTTTTACCTATTTTCTATTTTTTTTTTAGATTTGGATCGGATTTGGCGACATGGCCAAGTGGTAAGGCAGGGGACTGCAAATCCTTTATCCCCAGTTCAAATCTGGGTGTCGCCTGATCAACAAAAAACGGGGGATTTCTTATTCTACTGATTTAATTCGACGAATTTTGTCCCCGGAGCCGGAGAAGTATAAGCCTATCGATAGTTTTTTTTCTCAAAATCTGGTCCTTGGGTGTGGCTCAAACCGATACAAATAGGGATGAAGTGAGTCTTACTTAGTAATATGATTGACTCTCACTATAAAAAAAAAATAGTGAGAGTCAATTCTGGGATTCAGAACGACGAAAATCAGAGGTCGAAAGTATCCAAAGGTTCCTAAAAGACAATCCATTTTTCTCCTAGGATTGAAGAAGAGATTGTACAAAAGAGTATCAAGAATTCCTAATTCTTTTTCACTACCATTACTCAAATTGTGTCTACTGACTCCATCTGGAATTAGATTGGATAGGCTGATGGGAAATCCATTTAAGAGTTGTGGAAAGGATTGAAGAAACTTTGTATCCAGACTCACGAGGGTCTCTGAGTAATCAAACATTCAATCAGGATAGTCGGTCAACTCTTATTTTTATAGAGTAAAAGTAAAGGTCGAAAAAAAGGGTAACAAACAATAGGTCTTAGTATTCCCACATGTTTCATTTCATTAGGATAGAAGTATTCCTTTGCTATCTAATTTTTCAAGAAAAGGTATGTGTATCATATCTGTACTTAATACTTATACTTCCAAATTTTACCAGAAATCTTAGAATATTGTTACAAGTATATTCATTGGATTGGTTCATTAATAGCTTTAAGTCAGAATTATATTTTGACTCTGCGCCATTAATTCCACTATGATTATTGATCAATAATTAAATAATTCCTTCATAGAGATAGGAGACATAATTCATATGGATATTGTAAGTCTCGCTTGGGCTGCTTTAATGGTAGTCTTTACATTTTCCCTCTCACTCGTAGTATGGGGAAGGAGTGGACTTTAGGGAGGGGTACTACTAGTAATTGTATGAATTGTTTAATTGAGCGTTTTGCGAAGCTTTTTCTTTTTTAAGAATGTCTCTGTTTCAAAATTATACTGAAATACAGTAATGAATAAGAAAATACAATAATGAATAATAACCATTCGATCAAACAATGAATGATTACTTTACTATAGTTCTATTTCGAAACTCAAATCGACGCATGATAGGAAAATTTTTTCAACCGGATTCTTCCTAAACATTCTATTTTAATAAACCAGTTCTTACCAGAATTATGGATATTACAATGAACAAAAACCAGAAATGGGTTTTTTATTTTTTTCTTTATTTGTTTCCCTCTTTTTTTACTTTTACTGTTCTAAGAGAACATAAAGTCGTTCCGCTAATCTAATTAGATTATGGCAATACATACTTTCTATTGGAAGTGACTAGTTGTTGTCCAAACCAAAGAAAAGAGGTTCTACACATAAGAAGATTAGATCCTTCTTTCGTTGCACGATTCACGTATCGTGTATTTCACCTTTCTTTTAGACTCCTCTCCATTCCATTTTTTATGCTTAAGACATGAGATGAGTCAAAAAAGCATAAAAAATGGAATGGAGAGGAGTCTACTCTATTAACCTATTCCCTTTTACATTTTACAAATCTGAATAAATTATTATAGAATAGAACTCCGCGGATCATGTTTTCTGTTAATGGATCAAGCAATAGCTTCTTGTGGTGGGAAATCTAAAAAAAGAAAAAGATTCTTTGGTTTCGTTTTCTCTTTTTTTATTTATTTTGAAATTTCTAATAGATTAGTATACGCCCATATTATTCTTGCTCCATTGATTCTTTTGATGGATCTCAGGATCTATCCTATATAAATAAATTCTAAAATAGGTTAAGAATTAGAACAGTTGGCCTTCGATTATTTTGGATCGATCGAAATACACACAGGTAAATGTAGCAAAAAAAAAAAAAGAATTGGGCTGCTATTTTGATGTACTATTTAGATATACATCTAATCCATGTACATACATATTGTACATATTGTATATTGATCTAGATATGGGCTTTTTTTTATAGGAAAAAGTCTATATCCGTATACAATACAACTTTCTATGAAAATAATGAATATGATAATATATACTATATAATAATATATAACTATACCATACTATCTAGGCTTAGATACTACTATCTCAGATACTTATTATCTCAGATACTTATGATTCCAGCCAGATCATTTCGTTTAAGACTTGAAGTTTGAATTCCTTTCTTCAATCATTGATAAGAACTAATAATTCAAGTTTAAATAAAATTAATCATTTTGACTGACTGTTTTTACGTAGATAATAAGTAAAAAAGCAGTAGGAACTAGAATGAACAGTGCAGTAGCAATAAATGCGAGAATATTTACTTCCATAATCTCCTTTTTTTTTACTTCGCAATAACTCGGGATCTAATCCCATAGAGATGAGAAACATAGAGATGAGAAATTGGATTCCTGTAAATTCAATGGGATGAATTGCATCCTGATGATACTGAATCGGATCAGTATTATGAATAACAATATATGATCTATCAAATAAATTCATCGTCGAGAATTGAATAGTATAACATAGGAAGATCCTTTATCTATACTAAATCTGAAAAAAAAAAGGATTCTTTATTGGATCAGGAAATTTACATCCTTTTCCACTTTTTCTTTTCTATAAATAACCCAACCCTATCGTCTTCCCTATATATTCCTCCTTCGTTATATTATACTTATACATACAATTATGAGGTATTATATGACTGGTATGGTATTCTATGGATGACCCACAGATCCAAAGAAAAGAGTAGGAGTGAGATGGAAAAAGGACGAGTTAAGTAGAAAAAATCGAATATAATTCCAATGAATTTAATAAAAAGGAGTGTTACTCGTTCTCCTCTTTTATTTTATTAGTATTTCTTCCTTCAATTGGGACTGGAACTGGAAGGCATACATAAAAAATTGAGTGTGCAATTTAGTTTATTTGAATGAAAATGAGATAGATTGTTTCCAATTAGTCATTGAGGATACCCTCCCCCTCCCCCCCCAAAAAAAAGTTGGAGCTCAAAGGGGTTTTCATTTACCCCGACAAGTACTCTGTCGAGACACTTATGTTAAGTTCGTTGTGTCTCGTACAATAAACAAATACAATTTGCATATGTACTCCGGTAAAAAGGGGTACTCTTTTCTATTTTATTCATCAAGAATATTAATATTAAAAAACAAAAGTGGACAAGTATCTCTTAAATTCAAATAGTAAAATAAATATAAGAATACTACCGATTGTACGAATCTAACTATATATGTTATGTCTCTCTCTTATCAATCGGCACTAATAAAAGAAATGGAAATTCCCTTATTTGTCTGATAATAAATACGAAATAAAAACAAAAGAAATAGGGATCCCGCTAGGTATTAGCTCTTGCTCCCTCTTTATTTTTTTCACGTTAAATAAATTTATCCATTTATTTATTTATATTTAACGGATCGGATCCTAGTTCGGGACTGACGGGGCTCGAACCCGCAGCTTCCGCCTTGACAGGGCGGTGCTCTGACCAATTGAACTACAATCCCAGCGAGGTGTATGGTATACATATTCTTAAAGGTTAAAAAAAAAACCATTTTATTTTCGTCGTCGTGTTGTAAGAGAGACATGAATGATATACTAACTGATATTATATACACATAGATATGGACTATACTGAAAGTAACACAGAGATATGGACTATAGTCAAAGTAACACAAATTACTAGTAACCCATGTTTTTTTAGTGCCAAAAATGGATAATCAACCTTTCGACGAGAAAAAACTATTTTTCTTTTCATAATCTTTGATTATGTATTACCAATCTAGAGTCTTAGAAAGATCAGAATGAATCAGAAAAACATGGATACATAAGAAAAAATGCTTGATCCGTAAAAGAGAAGGATTCCATTTTTATGTTTTATGGAGGACAAATTTCTTATATCATTGGTTATATCATATTTATGGAGCGGCGAATTTTTGGGCCGAGCTGGATTTGAACCAGCGTAGACATATCGCCAACGAATTTACAGTCCGTCCCCATTAACCGCTCGGGCATCGACCCAGGAAGAATTCATTCTAGGCTTATGGATAATCCATAATCAACTTCCTTTCGTAGTACCCCCAGGGGAAGTCGAATCCCCGCTGCCTCCTTGAAAGAGAGATGTCCTGAACCACTAGACGATAGGGGCATATCCGCCCGACTGTCATCATACTATGATGATAGTATGTATAGTTTTTTGGAATTGTCAATATAATCTAATGATATGACTAAATCCGAACACTTTTTTCGACTTTTGTGTTATGATTCCATAGAATTTTTTATTGGATGGGAATAAATGAACCGTCCAATTTTCATTTATTTTTTTTTTTGCTTTATTTAATTTGTATTTATATAAAATACTATATCTATATATATTATATATAGTATATATACTATAGCGAAAGGAGGTATAGGATTCTGTCCGTTCAGGCAGTGATTGGTCCAGCATAACGGAAAAGGGTGTAAAAACTCACTAAATTTCTTTTCTTCTTCACTCATTCATTTTAACTTAAAACTCGTTGCTTCCTTCATTGTTCAGATAAAATAGGCCATGCATATCACTATCTCACATTAAGTCAGAAAATTCAAAAACGATAGAAATTCTCTTTTTTACTTTTTTATAAAAATTTGGTTCAGGGTACGAATACCTTCATCACATAATTCAATAAAATCTATTGAATCTATGCCAGTGTCAGATTGGTACATGTATCAATCGAGTAAATCTCGTTTTGATTGGTCAGGTCAATAAAAGGAAACAGGCGGGGTTGGTCTTGAAACAATTCATTGCATTATTAAAATAAAATTGACCCGTTTCACCTTTTGAGGGTAAATCGAATTGATCCTTTACTTTATAAATATAAATGAAACCCCTATGTATATGATATGTACATGATATATACATATATTATTTATATTTGTTTGCAGTATGCAGTGCAGTAGACTCATAATGAAAATGGCTATAATTCATGAATTGAATACAAAGGGCCCTCTTAACTCAGTGGTAGAGTAACGCCATGGTAAGGCGTAAGTCATCGGTTCAAATCCGATAAGGGGCTTTTTTCACTAAACTAAAGTTTTAGTCTTAGTTTTCGGTGTAGAATAGAGATATTCTTTTTATTTGTAAAAAGCAAATGGTAACCACCATTATAATGACTTTTTATTATTACGAGTTATAGTTAGAAAGTTTATTCAAAAATGAAACATTATTAATTCATTATTATTAGTTACTATTTATACTTATAGTAACTAATAATTGTAGTTATTAGAACTAGTCTATCCTCTTCTGTAATGAGAAAGTAGTTTTTTTCATGTTTAATTATTAAAATTGTTGTTTGTTGACAGGAATATTCTAGAATTAGATGTCCAATTATTTTTATGAAATGTTCAATCACTATTATGAATTACCAAACCAAAGTATTCTTACTTCTCCATTGTTCTTATCAAACCCAGCATAAAATTTTAAATAAAGAAAAGGTAAGTGGACCTAACCCATTGAATGACGACTATATCAGCTATTCTGATATTTAAATTCGATATAGATTAAATTGTACAAGCGGGTTTTTTTATTTCCTTATCCCGCGCAAGGCAAGAATTTGTCGATATTTCCAATTTCATCAATCTTCTTCTTCTTGCTGGATACTCCGTGGGAATAAATCGATATTTTTTTTCGCTACATATAAAACATATAAAAGTAAAAGTTTATACATAAAATTAAAAAATATATTTTTAAATATCTTTTTTAATATCTTTCCTTGATTTGATTTTAGAATTCAATATTGTTTTGTTCTTCCGCCAATACAATATAGAACAAATACGAAAAAGGAACTTTCATTTCCAGTCTACCATTATTTAAAGATTTAATCTAGTTTAGGGGCAAGAAAAAAAATAGTGAATTTTATTTTTTGTTTGACCCATTCAAAGGATATATTCTGGAATATGAGTCATAGGACAATTCAAGGTTCAAATACTTATTTATTTTATTAAAGTTTTATTTGATTATAGCAATTTTGCTATAGTTTTTAGTATAGTAATTATACTATAAAATAATAGTATTTTTATAGTATTTTATTTATAGTATA